ACATTAAGAACTTTTCATACCGGTGGAGTATTCACGGGTGGTACTGCCGAACATGTACGAGCTCCTTCTAATGGAAAAATAAAATTTGATGAGGATTTGGTTCATCCCACACGTACCCGTCATGGGCATCCTGCTTTTCTATGTTTTATAGACTTGTATGTAACTATTGAGAGTCGAGATATTCTACATAATGTGAATATTCCAACAAAAAGTTTGATTTTAGTTCAAAATGATCAATATGTAGAATCAGAACAAGTGATTGCCGAGATTCGTACCGGAACGTCCACTTTTCATTTTAAAGAGAGAGTTCAAAAACATATTTATTCTGAGTCAGAAGGAGAAATGCACTGGAGTACTGATGGCTATCATGCGACCGAATATCCATATAGTAATGTTCATTTATTACCAAAAACAAGTCATTTATGGATATTAGCAGGAGGTCTATGCAGATCCAATATAGTGTCTTTTTCACTCCACAAGGATCAAGATCAAATGAATGCTAATTCTTTTTCTCTCGAAGAAAGATATATTTTTGATCTCTCACTGACTAATGATCAAGTAAGACATAAATTGTTGGATACTTTTGGTAAAAAATATAGGGAAATTTTTGATTATTCAAAACCTTATCGAATTATATCCAAGGGTCATTGTAATCTCATAGAGCCTTCTACTTATATTCGTCAAGAGAATTCCTTGGCGAAAAAGCGAAGAAATAGATTCGTGATTCCTTTACAATATGATCAAGAACAAGAAAAGAAACTAATACCCTGTTTTGGTATTTCGATTCAAATACCTATAAATGGTATTTTACGTAGAAATAGTATTATTGCTTATTTTGATGATCCGCGATACAGAAGAAGCAGTTCGGGAATTACTAAATATGGGATTGTCGAAGTAGATTCAATCGTAAAAAAAGAGGATTTGATTGAGTATCGAGGAGCAAAAGAATTTAGTCCGAAATACCAAATGCAAATGAAAGTAGATCGATTTTTTTTCATTCCCGAGGAAGTGCATATTTTACCCGGATCTTCGCCCATAATGGTCCGGAACAATAGTATCATTGGAGTAGATACACGACTTGCTTTAAATATAAATACAAGAAGTCGAATAGGTGGATTAGTCCGAGTGGAGAGAAAAAAAAAAAGTATGGAACTGAAAATATTTTCTGGAGATATTCATTTTTCTGGAGAGGTGGATAAAATATCTAGGCACAGTGGCATTTTGATACCACCAGGAATGGAAAAAAAAAATTCTAAAGGATCAAAAAAATTGAAAAATTGGATCTATGTCCAACGGATTACACCTACCAAAAAAAAGTATTTTGTTTTGGTTCGGCCCGTAGTCACATATGAAATAGCTGATGGGATAAATTTAGCAACACTTTTCTCTCAGGATCTCTTGCAAGAAAAGGATAATGTCCAACTTCGAATTGTCAATTATATACTTTATGGAAATGGCAAGTCAATTCGAGGAATTTCTCACACAAGTATTCAATTAGTTCGGGCTTGCTTAGTATTAACTTGGGACCAAGAAAAAAAGAGTTCTATAGAAGAAGAGGTTCATGCTTCTTTTGTTGAAATAAGGGCAAATGATCTGCTTCGTGATTTCATCCGAATTGAGTTAGTAAAGTCCACTATTTCGTATACCGAAAAAAGGTATGATACGGCAGGTTCAGGATTTATTTCCAATAATGAATTAGATCGTACCCATAGAAATCCTTTTGATTCCAAGGCGAAGATTCAATTATTTCCCCAACATAAGGGAACTCTTGGTACGTTGTTGAATCGAAATAAGGAATGCCAATCTTTCATAATTTTGTCATCATCCAATTGTTCTCAAATTGGCCCCTTCAATACTTCGAGATATAATAATACGACAAAAGAATCGGATCCCATGACTCCAATTAGGTATTTGTTGGGTCCTTTAGGTACTATTGTACCTAAAATAGTAAAATTTTGTTCATCTTACTATTTAAGAACTTATAATCAAGTTTTTTTAAAGAAAGATTTTTTATTTGAAAATTTTCAACAGACTTTCCAAGTGCTTCAAGTACTTCCATTTAAATACTGTTTCCTAGATGAAAATAGTAGGATTTATAATCCCGATTCATGCAGTAACATCATTTGGAATTCATTCCATTCGAATTGGTGTTTTCTCCATCACGATTCTTGTGAAGAGGCATGGACAATAATTAGCCTTGGACAATTCCTTTGTAAAAATGTATGTCTATTGAAATACGGATCACGCATAAAAAAATCTGGTCAAATTTTCATTGTTCATGTTGACTCTTTAGTTATAAGATCAGCTAAGCCCTATTTGGTCACTCCAGGAGCAACCGTACATGGCCATTATGGGGAAACCTTTTCTGAAGGAAATATATTAATTACATTTATATATGAAAAATCGAGATCTGGTGACATAACGCAAGGTCTTCCAAAAGTGGAACAAATCTTAGAAGTTCGTTCGATTGATTCAATATCGATGAACCTCGAAAGAAGAGTTGAAGGTTGGGACGAACGTATCCGAAGAATTCTTGGGATCCCCTGGGGATTCTTGATTGGAGCTGAATTAACCATAGCCCAAAGTCGTATCTCTTTGGTTAATAAGATCCAAAAGGTTTATCGATCCCAGGGGGTACAGATCCATAATAGACATATAGAGATTATTGTACGTCAAGTAACATCAAGAGTTTTGGTTTCAGAAGATGGAATGTCTAATGTTTTTTTACCCGGGGAACTTATTGGATTGTTGCGAGCAGAGCGAGCAGGGCGCGTTTTGGACGAAGCGATCTTTTATCGGGCAATCTTATTGGGAATAACGAAGTCATCTCTGAATACTCAAAGTTTCATATCCGAAGCGAGTTTTCAAGAAACTTCTCGAGTTTTAGCAAAAGCTGCTCTACGAGGTCGTATTGATTGGTTGAAAGGCCTGAAAGAGAACGTTGTTTTGGGGGGGATTATACCAGTTGGTACCGGATTCAAAAAATTAGTACATCGTTCAAAGCAAGACAAAAACATTCATTTGAAAATAAAAAGGAAGAATCTATTTGAGTTGGAAATGAGAGATATTTTGTTACACCATAGAGAATTATTTTGTTCTTATTCCCCAAACACTTTCCATGAGACATCAGACCAATCATTTACGTAATTTAATTTACTAATTCCTAAAAATAGGTTCATTCTTTTTACTTTCACTCTCTGGTCCAATTATGGATTTTGTAATCAATGAAATCAAAAATAAAGAATGAAATTCATGGTTTGGGTCGTAGATCAAAGGTCAATCCTGGTAGAAGGTTCCGTTGGAACAATTATTTATTTCACAAGGTAATGAATCTCTTTGAAAAAAAATAAAAAGAGAAAGTGTGGGAAAATGGGAAGACGATATTGGAACATCAATTTGGAAGAAATGATGGAAGCAGGAGTTCATTTTGGTCATGGTACTAATAAATGGAATCCTAGAATGGCTCCTTACATCTCTGCAAAGCGTAAAGGTATTCATATTACAAATCTTACTATAACCGCTCGTTTTTTATCAGAAGCCTGCGATTTAGTTTTTGATGCAGCAAGTAGGGGAAAAAAATTCTTAATCGTTGGCACCAAAAAGAAAGCAGCGGATTTAGTAGCATCAGCAGCAATAAGGGCTCGATGCCATTATGTTAATAAAAAATGGCTTGGTGGTATGTTAACAAATTGGTCTACTACAGAAACAAGACTTCAGAAATTCAGGGACTTAAGAGCAGAACAAAAGATGGGGAAACTCAATCGTCTTCCCAAAGGAGATGCAGCAATGTTGAAGAGAAAGTTATCTACCTTGCAAACATATCTGGGTGGGATCAAATATATGACGGGATTACCCGATATTGTAATTATCGTTGATCAGCAAGAAGAATATACGGTTCTTCGAGAATGTGTTATTTTGGGTATTCCGACGATTTGTTTAATCGATACAAATTGTGACCCAGATCTTGCAGATATTTCTATTCCGGCCAACGATGATGCTATAGCTTCGATTCGATTGATTCTTACAAAATTAGTATCTGCAATTTGTGAGGGCCATTCTAGTTATATAAAAAATGGTTGAATATCTTATCATTACTCTTATCATTAAGAAGAATAAAGAAGAAGATTAGTTTGTTTTTGCTGAATTCTCTTTGATTCTTGCTATTTTGGTTTGCATCTTTTGGAGTTTGAACTATGTTTTGAATATTGAAGAATATTTAAAAGATAAAATGATTGGTATTTTTTTTATGTGATTTCTTGGTATCCGAAATATAAGATTCATAACTTAAATTCATGAATGAACATAGATGAATTGAGAAAGAGATGGTTGAATCAAAATAATTACTTTTTTGAAGTTTGATTTCTGTTAGAGGACAATATGAATTTTATATTATGTTCCATTAAAACACTCAAAGGATTATACGATATATCAGGTGTAGAAGTAGGCCAACATTTATATTGGCAAATAGGAGGTTTACAAATTCATGCCCAAGTACTTATCACTTCTTGGGTTGTAATTGCTATCTTATTAGGTTCAGTCATCATAGCTGTTCGAAATCCACAAACCATTCCGACCGACGGTCAGAATTTCTTCGAATATGTACTTGAATTTATTCAAGACTTGAGCAAAACTCAGATTGGAGAGGAGTATGGTCCTTGGGTTCCTTTTATAGGAACGATGTTCCTATTTATTTTTGTTTCTAACTGGTCAGGTGCTCTTTTACCTTGGAAAATCATAAAGTTACCTCATGGGGAGTTAGCTGCGCCCACGAATGATATAAATACTACTGTTGCTTTAGCTTTACCCACGTCAGTGGCATATTTCTATGCGGGTCTTAGCAAAAAAGGATTGGGATATTTTGGGAAATACATTCAACCAACTCCAATACTTTTACCAATTAATATTCTAGAAGATTTCACAAAACCTTTATCTCTTAGTTTTCGACTTTTCGGGAATATATTGGCTGATGAATTAGTGGTTGTTGTTCTTGTTTCTTTAGTGCCTTCAGTAGTTCCTATACCTGTCATGTTTCTTGGATTATTTACAAGCGGTATTCAAGCTCTTATTTTTGCAACTTTGGCTGCGGCTTATATAGGTGAATCCATGGAAGGTCATCATTGACTAACTTTCGAAATAGTTTTTTTTTTTTTGAAGCTTATCCCAATTCAAGGGGGGGTTCAATATAATCCATTAGGTTGGAGAATAAAATGCAAATAGCTACATGTATGTATATATGAAGAAAGATAGATGAAATTTGGAAGAGAAAGAAGGGTCGGGACTCCTACTACGTATATGTATATGTAATGCCTATGAGTATAAATTCTTATGTATGTTTCGAAGAATGGTTCCAGAATACGATTTAATAGAATAAAAAGTGCAGGTGATTTACGTTATGGAAGAATAAAAGTATATGTTATTTACTAGTTAGATAGTAATTACCCCTATCTCTTTTTTTTTAGTCCACTGCATTTAGATGAATTTCCATATCAGTCCTTTTTCTATTTTGTCTGTGATTGTGAATTGAATGAAAAATGAAAGAGAAAGAATAGAATAGTTTCTAAACAAGGAAACGCAATGACTAAAACTGTATACATATTAGATAAGGTAGAAAGTAAAAACGGTATATCGAAGTAGTTCTGACAATTCAGTAATATTCTGAATTCCATTTGGAGCTTTTAGTTACTTCGACCCGATAGATTTTGGTGATAAAGATCAAAAAATAAAAAATAAGTGTAGTAAATAGTAAAAGTAGAAGTAGAAAAATAAGTAGATTAAGTACTAATTCATTGGTTGGTTGTATCATTAACCATTTCTTTTTTTGGTGCAAGGAACTTACCATGAATCCACTTATTTCTGCTGCTTCCGTTATTGCTGCTGGATTGGCTGTAGGGCTTGCTTCTATCGGACCTGGGGTCGGTCAAGGTACTGCTGCGGGCCAAGCCGTAGAAGGTATTGCGAGACAACCAGAAGCAGAGGGTAAAATACGAGGTACTTTATTACTTAGTCTGGCTTTTATGGAAGCTTTAACAATTTATGGACTGGTCGTGGCATTAGCTCTTTTATTTGCAAATCCTTTTGTTTAATGTTTCATTTTTCATCGTAGAATAAAAACATAACCATAAATAATAAATTTGAGAATAATAAGCGGAGTGATACAAAAAGAACTCTGTTCTTTGTTAGTCCTATCTATAAGGGGAGAGCTTATGAAAAATATAACCGATTCTTTTGTTTCCGTGGAGCACTGGCCCTCCGCTGGGAGTTTCGAGCTTAATACCGATATTTTAGCAACAAATCCAATAAATCTAAGCGTAGTGCTGGGTGTATTGATTTTTTTTGGAAAGGGAGTGTGTGCGAGTTGTGTATTTCAAGAATAGGTTGGATTTCACCGGCTGCACTTTCTTTATATTTATGTATTCTTTTTTATAGCAGAAATAGGAACAAAGGGTGCATAATCTCGACGAATTACTTCGGAATTGGATTTCATTCAGAGATCATATGTAAGAACCATAGCATTTCGTGACTAATTGATAAATGAACTTTGATTCTCTTCTCTATCAACCAATAATGTTGAGGTCTTTTACATGGTTAAAGATAAATTGTTTGAAGTCCAGGCACAGCATAGTATGGTACTCTTTCTACCGCTACGTTAGTAACAAAAAGGTTTAAAGATGATAAAAAAGGAATAATTGGGAATTTATCCGATGTAGAACACTCATATGGATAAAATTATTTGAACCATTAACTGGAAAGATGGGTATCTCCCCCCCTTTTTTTATCCACTGCCGAATCGACGACCTATGTATTCTATTTGTATAAAAAAGAGAATTTTTTGGATAAAAAAATTGAAATCTCATTCTAATAATAATGATAATGAAGTAATGAAGTTCCAAATTCTATTCAATTATATATTATCTATTATAATTTTGATCTAATTTATCATAGCATATAAAGAAGAAAGAATAGAATTATTTTTTCTTTAAAATCTTTTTTTTTCTTTTTGGAAATAAGTTGTAAATAAAGAACAAATAAAGAAACAACTTTGCTGACAATTTTTTATTTTTTGTCTGGTCTGAAGAGTCCTCCTAAGATTCTGATGTTAGATCAGTTTCAATATACGAACAGAAAAGAGAGGATAGGCTCATTCCGTTCAAAGATATGGGGAATGCCCATCAATCAAAGAAAAGATAAAAGAAACAATTGAGCGTGAGAGCCAAATGAATCGAAAGATTCATGTTTGGTTCGGGAAGAGATATGATAGTTGTGAAATGAATGGAAAGATAATCTACTTTCATTAAATGATTTATTAGATAAGCGAAAACAGAGGATCTTGAGTACTATTCGAAATTCAGAAGAATTACGTAAAAGAGCCATTGAACAGCTCGAAAGAGCTCGGGTTAGATTACGGAAAGTGGAAATCGAAGCAGATGAGTATCGAACAAATGGATACTCCGAGATAGAACGAGAAAAAGTAAATTTGATTAATGCTACTTGCAATAGTTT